TCCTTGTTTATTACGTGTTAGTAAAGTTCCAACGAAAGCCGCCCGATTGAAGGAAATGCCAGAATTTTACATTTCTAGGATCAACCAACTGGGGTTATGTCGTTATAAAATATTAGATTCTATAGAAGCAATCAATGAGAAATAGATACGAATAGGGCGCAAAAAAGGGGGGGGGAATAAAAAACAAAGTATAGAAAAGTTATACAAAATTTTATACGAATCACTGCCCCCTTTTTTATTTCCTCAATTGAATTTCGTTTGATTTTGATTAGGGCAAAGTTACTTAAAAACCTCCGCCTTCTTTAAAATATCCCGAACAGTTCCTGTCGGCTGAGCGCCTTTTTCAAGGAAATATAGAATAGCGGGAACATTTAAACAACTTTGATTCTTTATCGGATCATAAAAACCCACTTTCCGAAGATCTCTTCCTTCTCTTCGGGATCGAACATCAATTGCAACGATTCGATAGACGGCTCATTGGGATAGATGTAAGTAAATGAACAAGACCCCCCCCTAGAAACGTATAGGAAGTTTTCTCCTCGTACGGCTCGAGAAAAAATGATTCGATGTTTTGTCTATGTATAGAATTATAATGAATGACAAAAGGGTTGATAAAATCAATTAGACTAGGATTTCACTCATTTTTTTCTTCGTTCTTCCTGAAAAAAAAGAAAAAATCATTTGTACTCATAACTCAAGTTGGATAATTATCAAATAGCTCAAAAGAAAATCAAATCTTTAAGCAATTTCTTTCATTTATTGAATGGTCTTTAACCCCCCTTTTGTTTGTCTCGTTTCAAATACAATCATCTATTTGGATTTGGATTCTTTAGTCTGATCCAGTTATTGAGACAATGGAAACGGCGTTTCCTTGTTCTGGGATCCTTTTTCTTTGTTTTAAATCATTGGGTTTAGACATTACTTCGGTGCTTCTTAATCCTTCCAACAAAATGGCAGCAACATACCCCTTTTGTGATTTCTTTCTATCAAAGAATCATACGAATGGTTGATTCCCCGCGATACACTTTGAATCGAAAGAGTTTTATCAATTCCAACAAAATTTCCTTTTGAATTGAAAACTTGCCCGAATCGGATCCTTTCGATTTCTATATTGATGATATATTTACGAAGTTGTTCCAATTTATTGATTGGCATTAACCCTAGATCCTTGCCCCTGAAAGCTGAATCAATACTTTACTACTCGAGCTCCATCATGTACTATTTACATTACAACCCAACAAAAAGAGGGGTTCTAGTGGAACAGAACAAACGATGTCGGGCCAAGAGCACCTTCATTCCTATATAAAATGGCGGATGTAAGAATAAGAGAATCCACACCGGATCGTGTCCTTCAAGTCGCACGTTGCTTTCTACCACATCGTTTCAAACGAAGTTTTACCATAACATTCCTCTAATTTGGAGCCAGTATGGAATTGATTCAATTATGGAATCATGAATAGTCATTGGTTCAGTCGGTACATAGACATATTAATCTATACCTTTTTCTTCTATACATAGATGGTAAAGATTTTTCTGAAGAAATCTTAGCAAGACCCCACCTTTTATTGTATAAATGCAACTTTTTTTTATAAAAAAACAAACTAACATAAATAACATAAATAACATAACTAACATAAATAACACGAATAAATGAATTCTTTTCAACCCTGCATCTTCAAGTGACTCAATAGAAGAGATTGACCCATCTCCGACTTATTTGAATACCAAAGATTCAACTCATAAGGAATCATTCAAAATTTTTATAATCGAACGGGTTTCCTATTTCGACATCATTTTTGGAATAAAGTTTTACGGTAAAGACTACACTTGATCATCATAAAAAAAAGAGAAATATCTCTTTCTTTTCGAATTGAATCATCAATGATTTAAAGCTGATAAATAGATTGAACAAGAAACCCAAATTTTTTCGTGAGATGAATAAAAAAGACTGATATAAGAGAAGATTTAGGTCCTTAGTCGTTCGATTCTTATTTTATTAATCAGATGAACGAGTATGGGTTTTTCGTATCTATCAGATAGGTTGAACAACTGTCACTGTTATGGATATTCTATGTTTTGGATATTCTATATTAAATATTGAAATATTTAAAGGATTCCATTTCTTTTTCACAAAAATGGAAAGGCTGTTGTCACTGAACGTTGTCACTAAAATAGAACGAAATCGAATAATAAAAATACATATATATTACATATTAAGTTAAACTAAGCATTTCCTCATTTTATATGTATTTTTATTATTTAACCTGGAATTAAGTAATCTTTCTGCAATCTTGGCATAAAGTGACTAAAAAAAATATATGAATTACCCCGTATCAATCGTTACATCGATTTACAATTCTTCATTAGAGCCAAACGCGAAATACCTAAAAAAGTCAAAAAAACATCGGTTACATATGTAACTTGATTCGTTGTTAATGAGATTCGGACAGACACAGATATTTAAATGAATATCTCCCGTTGCTGATTAAGACCTATCTAC